CATGGAAGCCACAATTGCCGAATTCACACCTTGCAAACTCCGATTTGTTCTAGTATGTAAATAAATAGCAAATATGGTCCAAGTAATAAATGCCCAAGTTTCCTTGGGGTCCCAATTCCAATAAGATCCCCATGCCTCATTAGCCCATACTGCTCCCGAAAGAATACCTATGGTTAAAAAGGTAAACCCTAGACTAATGACACGATAACTCCAATGATCCAATCGCTGAGTCAATTGATACCTGTGATAATTTCGAAATGAAAGAAAAGAAGTGTTTTGTAAAACATTTCTTTTTTCATTCAAGTAGTGGATCTCATCAAAGGAAAATGACCCAATTAGTAATTGATTGCTTTTGCCAAAAATACCTATGTTTTTTCGAAATGTAATGACTAAAAGAGCTACTGATAATAACGATCCACATAAAAGAGCTGCATAGCTCAATAACATCATACTTACGTGCATCATTAACCACTGGGATTGTAGAGCAGGCACTAATATTGCGGATTGATGCATTTCAGTTGAAAGACCCGAAGTGGCAAAGCCTTGGGTAAAAATAGCGCTTGGCGCGGTTATTGCGCTTAAATCATTTTTATGGTTCCCTATTTTAGGAACCATATGAATAATGGAGAAACTCCATGAAAGGAACATTAATGATTCATATAAATCACTTAACGGGAAATGTCTCGAATAAATCCAACGAGTAACTAATAATCCTGTTATACAGAAAAAAGTGGCTATCATGCCTTTTTCTGACGGATCACATAGTCCTACGATTTCATGGACTAATAAAGTCACCAAATAAATCGTAATGACAATTGAAATGATCGAAAAAGAGATGTGAGTGAATATATGTTCTAAAGTCGCAAATATCATAAAAAAAAATCATTAAAAAAAAGAGGGGTCCCTCAATTACGGAATGTAAATTCCGAATTAAATTCATTATAGGATCTAATGTGTCCTTTTTAGAGGATGCCGCCACTCGGACTCGAACCGAGATGCTCTAGCACTGCTTCCTAAGAGCAGCGTGTCTACCGATTTCACCATGGCGGCTTGATCGAAATAATAATAGCCCATATGATGTTCAATCGTCGAGATTGAAAGATTCAATGCAATATATTTTAGGAAACGTTAGAATCGATGAATAAAGACTCGTTCAAATGAATATTTGAACTTCAATAATCCTTAGTATCCCGATATGGTGTCATTTTTAACAACAGGCTTTCACGTAGTATAAGTTCTTCTGGAACAGTTGGAACTAGATGGTTATGTCCTCAGTTGAGGTCTAGAACTAAGAATTGTCCCTTTTTTATATAATTTTTTGATGATTCATTTCTCATTTATCTGATTTCATGGATCGGAAATGAAAAAAGATTCATTTTTCACTGAACAAAAGAAAATAAATAGGATTTTTTATGTATCACAATTGGATAACTACATCCAAGGGATTTCTATAAATATTTAGATAGTTTGGTATCAAAACTGTATTAATGGTTGGGATCCTCATTGTATACATAATTCGTGTGAGGATTTACCGAACCAATTAGGTATTGGGCTGCACATAAAACAAAAGAGTTTCAATCTCTATTGGAATTCTACGCTATGTACTTTACTTATAAATAAAGTATATTCTATATAAAATAGATTGATCGATCCTACGGTCCAAACATAGGATCTATTTTGGATTAAGGAAGATTGAATTATTCTTCGTACATAAATATCGACCTAAAGGGGATCCGGGGAGTTTTTATTGATTGGGTCGAAACAAGAGGGAATCTATGTAGTGATTCGGAGAGTTACAAAGCAAAGTCTTAAAATATATATTTCAATCAATTAGTTTCAAGGATCCATTCATTTTTACTACTGTCGTTCATACTTGTTTCAGATCTTCCAAAAATCTTAATGATGTATAACTATTGGAGATACATAATCGAATAAACTTCTTCCTAAAAAAAGAAACTTCTTCCTAAAAAAAATCTTTTTTTTGGGGGGGGGGAAATAACAACCCCCATCTCGCGAATTATCAAAATCTACTATAATGAAAAGTGAAACCTTGTATTTTGTGTTTAACTATTTCTTTTTTGTTGTTGTTTGAAAAACAACAACAAAAAAGAAATAGTACCGTTCTTAGAACCCAATAGACAGAATAATTCTTATTCTACATACCACAACAGCCGGTTCAGTTCTATCTCATATAGATGAGTTCAAAACATTAGTTAATGTGAATTATTCATCTTATAAATCATCCAATTCATCGAGTCATGTCGATTCAGATTATTCCAAGGCTTTATTACTTGTTTGTCGCACAAAAAAACTTTTTGAATGCCCGGTAGAAATAGATTTAGCTAAAGATAAAGCTTTTACCGCCGCCCAATATCCCTTTTTCTTCCAAATATTTCTACGAATACGCTTTTTTGAGATAGAAGTACGTTTCTTTGGAACCGCCATTTTAAAATAAAGAAGTTACTTTTATAGTTGGATGTGAAAGACATGTATTGTTCAAAATGGATCGTTCTTGCTATTCATTATCTATATTTATTCCATAGCGGATACTTCCTTCATAACATACAAAAATATAGATACGTGTGCATCACATAGAGTACACTAGGGATAAAAAAAGAAATAGAAAAAAGAAAAACGATTTTCAAAGGAATTTTTTTTTGTTCCACATCTCTATTACATACAATGCCCGAAGAAAGAAGAATTCGTACTAATTTGTACCTTCATATCTTCATTCCGATCTATGTCTATGAGGTCCGCTACCATAGAAATCGAACCGGTTGTTGTTGATAAGAATCAAAAAGGGTTCCAATTCATATCTCAATCTCAGTCTATTTATATCTCGTTGTCTTACATTGAATAAATCGAAAAGCTTAAGAATCCTTACCTAATTTAAGAAAATAATAATTTAAAATTTTTCTATTAATTGACCAAGCTCGAGGATAGAGTACGATTGGTAGTTAATCTGTTAAACGATACATTACTTGAGAAAGGTAATTTTAGTAATCTCTTATTTCAGTTCTATGCGAAGTGACGAGTATCATAGGATTTCCTATAAACATAAGTTTATTTTATTGGAATAGAAGCCAATCAATCAGTTCTACAATGAATTAATTAATGACTCCGAATAAACTAACTAAAATAACTAGTATTTTATTGGGTCGAGTTATTGGCGGATTCTATGATCCATATCCCAATAGAGTACTTTTACCTTTTTTTGGTGTCATTCCTTTTCCTTACTATTTACTATATGGATATCAATCGCCGTAATAGTGGAATGATTGAAAATCTCATATTCTTTCTTTATCTTAATAAATATCTTAGTTAATAACTAAATGGTCAGTTTTAACCAGTGACTTGGTCATTTGAACAATTGTAACTTCTTGATTTAAATTTCTTTTTATTCAATACGATATTTGGGAAAGAATCGGAATAATTAAGAATTCAAAATCCTATTTGAGTTCTTTTCTATCTTGATTTTTATTTATTTATTTGACTTCCGAAAGAGAGAAGAGCTGGTGAATCGGAAACAATTAATAAGAATAAAAAAAGTTTGATTTTCTTATGGAACATACATATCAATATGCATGGATCATACCTTTCGTTCCACTTCCAGTTACTATGTCAATAGGATGGGGACTTCTGCTTGTTCCGACTGCAACAAAAAATCTTCGTCGTATGTGGGCTTTTCCTAGTGTTTCATTGCTAAGTATAGTTATGGTTTTTTCGGCCGATCTGTCTATTCAGCAAATCAATGGCAGTTCTATCTATCAATTTCTATGTTCTTGGACCATCAATAATGATTTTTCTTTAGAGTTCGGCCACTTGATCGACCCACTTACTTCTATTATGTCAATACTAATCACTACTGTTGGAATCATGGTTCTTATTTATAGTGACAATTATATGTCTCATGATCAAGGATATTTGAGATTTTTTGCTTATATGAGTTTTTCCAATACTTCTATGTTGGGATTAGTTACTAGTTCCAATTTGATACAAATTCATATTTTTTGGGAACTGGTGGGAATGTGTTCGTATCTATTAATAGGTTTTTGGTTCACACGACCAATTGCAGCCAATGCTTGTCAAAAAGCGTTTGTAACTAATCGTGTAGGGGATTTTGGTTTATTATTAGGAATCTTAGGTTTTTATTGGATAACAGGTAGTTTGGAATTTCGGGATTTGTTCGAAATCTTCAATAACTTGATCCATAATAATGGGGTCAATTCTTTATTTGCTACTCTGTGTGCCTCCCTATTATTCCTTGGTGCAGTTGCTAAATCCGCACAATTTCCCCTTCATGTATGGTTACCTGATGCCATGGAGGGGCCCACTCCTATTTCGGCTCTTATACATGCTGCTACTATGGTAGCAGCGGGAATTTTTCTTGTCGCTCGGCTTCTTCCCCTTTTCACAGTCATACCTTACATAATGAATCTCATTTCTTTGCTAGGTATAATAACGGTACTATTAGGAGCTACTTTAGCTCTTGCTCAAAAAGACATTAAGAGAAGTTTAGCCTATTCTACAATGTCTCAATTGGGTTATATTATGTTAGCTCCAGGGATAGGTTCTTATCGAGCTGCTTTATTCCATTTAATCACTCATGCCTATTCGAAAGCATTATTGTTTTTAGGATCCGGATCGATTATTCATTCAATGGAACCCATTGTTGGATATTCTCCAGATAAAAGTCAGAACATGGTTCTTATGGGTGGTTTAACCAAATATGTGCCAATTACAAAAACTACTTTTTTATTAGGTACACTTTCTCTTTGTGGTATTCCACCTCTTGCTTGTTTTTGGTCCAAAGATGAAATTCTTAATGATAGTTGGTTGTATTCACCGATTTTCGCGATAATAGCCTGTTCCACAGCAGGATTAACTGCATTTTATATGTTTCGGATGTATTTACTTACTTTTGAGGGGCATTTACACGTTCGGTTTCAAAATTACAGTGGCACTAAAAATAGCTCGTTCTCTTCAATATCTATATGGGG